ATAATGGAGTTCATATCTCAGAAAAACAATTTCCGAAAAATTGGTTAACAAGTGGGATTCAAATAAAGATCCTATTTCCTTTTCGTTTAAAACCTTGGCACAGATCTAAGTTAAAATTCCCTTATACTTCTAAAAGTAAAAAAAAAAATAAAGTACAAGAAAAGGATTTTTGTTTTTTAACAGTTTGGGGAATGGAAACGGAATTTCCTTTTGGTTCTCCCCAAAAACGGCTTTCAATTTTTAAACCCATCTTTAAAAAACTTGAAAAAAAAATTCGAAAGAGAACAAAAAATGGTTTTCAAGTTATACCAATTTTAGAAGAAAGAACAAAATTATTTCAAAATTCATCAAAAGAAAAAAACTACTGGTTCATCAAAAACATTTTTTTTCGACAAAAAACAATAAAGAAACTTTCAAAATCAAAAATAAATAAAAATTTTTTATCGGAATTTAGAGAAATAGATGAATTAAATGAAAATAAAAAAAAAAAAGATTCGATAATCAATAACAACCATCATATGGTTTCGAAATTGTCCACTCGAATTCGACCTATACCGTGTACAAATTATTCACTGATAGAAAAAAAAATGAAAGATCTTTCGGCTAGAAGAAAGATAATTCTAAATCAAATAGAAAAAATTAGAAAAGAAAAGAACAAAAAAAATCGAACTTCAGAAAAAACTATTAGTCTTAAAAAAATAAAAAGAAGTTCTAATGTTAAAAAATTCAACTCATCAAACAAAATTTCATACATATTAAAAAAAAAAAATGCTCGATTATCACGTAAATTTTACTTTTTTATAAAAATTTTGATTGAAAATATATACATAGATATCTTTTTAAGTATCATTAATATTCCAAGGCTCAATGCACAGCTTTTTCTTGAATCAATAAAAAAGATTATTACTAAATACATTTCCAATAATGAATCAAATAAAAAAAAAATCGATAAACCAAATCAAAATAAATTTCACTTTATTTCGATTATAAAAAAGTCAAGAGATATCGCTGTTATTAATAATAATTCAAAAATTTTTTGTGATATATCTTTCTTATCACAAGCCTATGTATTTTACAAACTATCACAAAGAAAAATTCTTAACTTATATAAATTAAGATCAATCTTTGAATACCAGAACCTTTTTCTTAAGAATGAAATAAAAGATTATTTTATAGACCAAGGATTATTTAATTCGAAATTAAAAGAAAAAAATTGGATAAATTCTTTTTCTTTAATGAATCAACGGAAAAACTGGTTAAGAAGTCATTATCAATATAAATATGATTTATCTCAGCTTAGATGGTCTAGATTAATGCCAGAAAAATGGCGAAATAGAATCTATCAACACCATATGGCTGAAAATAAAAAATTAAGCAAATGGAATTTAAATGAACAAGACCAATTCATTCATTATGACAAAAAATTTGAGGTAAACTTATTTTCGAATCAACAGCAAAAGAATAATTTAAAAAAAAAAAAACACGCTAAATATAGTCTTTTATCATCTAAATCTATTAATTATGAAAAAAAGACGGACTTTTCGATTTATGAATCACCAACTAATAAAGAAACGATTCTTTATAATTCCAACACAAATAAAAGAAAATTATTTGATATCTTAGAAGGTATTCCTATGACTAATTATCTAGCGGAAAATGATATTATCGATATCGAGAAAAGTCCAAACCGAAAATATTTTGATTGGCGACTTATCCATTTTTGTCTTAGAAAGAGGGTCGATATTGAGTCCTGGATCGATACCGGAAGCAAAGATAAAAAAAAGACTAAAACTCCAACTAATAAATATCAAATAATTGCTAAAATTGATAAGAAAAAAAATTCTTTTGTTCCAATTTACCAAGATCAAGAAATTAATGCATCTAAGCAAACCCCCTTTTTTTTTGATTGGATGGGAATGAATAAAGAAATACAAAAAAGTCTCATATTGAATTTTGAAGTTTGGTTCTTTCGAAAATTTGTGATACTTTACAACACATATAAGAAAAAACCATGGACAATACCGATTCAATTTCTTCTTTTAAATTTTCATAGAAATAAAAATATTAGTAAAAATAAGAAAATCAACGGGAATAAAAAAGGCCACCTTCTTATATCTATATCATCGAATAAAAACAAAATTATTGAATTAGAGAATCGAAATAATGAAGAAAAAGATATTGACGACGATTATATGGGATTAAATATGACAAAACATAGAAATAAAAAGCAAAACAAAAGTCATACAGAAGTAGAGCTTGATTTCTTCCTAAAAGAGTATTTATGTTTTCAATTAAGATGGAATGTTTCTTTAAATCAAAAAATAATTGATAATATCAAAACATCTTGTTTCCTACTTAGACTAACAAATCCACGAGAAATTATTATATCGGCTATTCAAAGGAACGAACTAAATCTGAATATTCTGATGGTTCAGAAAGATGTAACTCTTACAGAATTGATGAAAAAGAGAATATTGATTATCGAACCTATTCGTCTGTCGATAAAAACTGATGGACAATTTCTTTTGTATCAAATGGTGGGTATCTTATTAGTTCATAAGAACAAAGAACAAATTAATAAAAAATATAGAGAAAAATTCTATGTTGATAAAAATAAAAAGACTTTTACCGATGAAAGACATTCCAAGATAATTGGAAATAGAGAAAAAAATGATTATGATTTACTTGTTCCTGAAAATATTTTATCCCCTAAACGTCGTAGAGAATTAAGAATTCGAATTTCTTTCAATTTTAAAAATAAAAACGATATTCATAGAAATACAGAAATTTTCAATGGTAATAACATAAAAAAAGGGAGTCCCGTTTTGGAGAAAACCAAACGTTTTTGGAGAGAAAAAAAGAAATTAATTAAATCGAAATTTTTTCTTTGGCCCAATTTTCGATTAGAGGATTTAGCTTGTATGAATCGCTATTGGTTCGATACTAATAATGGCAGTCGGTTCAGTATGGTAAGAATATATATATATCCGCGGTTGAAATTTTAATAAGGGCGAATTTTTCATATATATTATATATATCATAGCTTATTTGGTATAGTAGATGAAACGAAGAAGATAGCCGCCTTATTCTTTTATCCTCCATATTCCATTCGGGTACATAGAATTCAATCATCTATGAATTAGATCTAGAAATAGAAATGAAATGAATCAATGGAATTTTTTTTTACTTTTTTTTAGTTAGAATTTTTTTATTCTTTGTAAGCGACGAAATAGACAATCCTTCAAATTTTTGATTGATTAATTCAAAATTCTGTCAAATAGAATTTTGAATTACTAACAAAGTAAACTAACAAAGTAAAGATTTTTGTGTATACAAAATTAAGATGAACTGACATTATTTATTAATAGAATACAGTTATTAATTTATTATTATTACTGATCAATAAAAAATATCTTAAACTTAAAACTAAAAAAAGGGGGGAGTCCTTGTTTTATGGTAAAAAATTCATTCATTTCAGTTATTTCACAAAAAGAAAAAGACGAAAACAAGGGATCCGCTGAATTTCAAATAGTAAGTTTCACAAATAAGATACGAAGACTTACTTCACATTTGGAATTGCATAGAAAAGACTATTTATCTCAGAGAGGTTTGCGGAAAATTTTAGGAAAACGCCAACGACTGTTGTCGTATTTAGAAAAAAAAAATAAAGTACGTTATAAAGAATTAATTAGTCGGTTGGATATTCGGAAGTTAAAAACTCATTAATTTCTTAATTTGAAGAGTTTTGTTGAATTATTTGATTTATTAGATCTTGAGATGAACTTCTTTTTGTTTTCAGTAACTCGTGGAATGGATCGAGGAAACTCCTATGAATATACCAGCTAAACGAAAAGACCTTATGATAGTGAATATGGGTCCCCACCACCCATCGATGCACGGTGTTCTTCGACTCATCATTACTCTAGACGGTGAGGATGTTATTGATTGTGAACCAATATTAGGTTATTTACACAGAGGAATGGAAAAAATTGCAGAAAATCGAACAATTATACAGTATTTGCCCTATGTAACACGATGGGATTATTTGGCTACTATGTTCACAGAAGCAATAACAGTAAATGGTCCAGAACTGTTAGGAAATATTCAAGTGCCAAAAAGGGCTGGCTATATTAGAGTAATTATGTTGGAATTAAGTCGTATAGCTTCTCATTTGTTATGGCTTGGGCCTTTTATGGCAGATATTGGTACACAGACTCCTTTCTTCTATATTTTTAGAGAGAGAGAGTTAATATATGATTTATTTGAAGCTGCCACTGGTATGAGAATGATGCATAATTTTTTTCGTATCGGGGGGGTAGGGGCTGATCTACCTCATGGTTGGATAGATAAATGTTTGGATTTTTGCGATTATTTTTTAACAGGAGTTGTTGAATATCAAAAACTTATTACACGAAATCCTATTTTTTTAGAACGAGTTGAAGGAGTAGGTATTGTTGGTGCGGAGGAAGCAATAAATTGGGGGTTATCGGGACCAATGTTACGAGCTTCCGGAGTACAATGGGATCTTCGTAAAGTTGATCATTATGAGTCTTACGACGAATTTGATTGGGAAGTCCAGTGGCAAAAAGAAGGAGATTCATTAGCTCGTTATTTAGTCCGAATTGGTGAAATGCTGGAATCTATAAAAATTATTCAACAGGCTCTTGAAGGAATTCCAGGGGGGCCCTATGAGAATTTAGAAACCCGACGCTTTGATTTTGATAGAGAAAAGGATCCGGAATGGAACGATTTCGAATATCGATTCATTAGTAAAAAAACTTCTCCTACTTTTGAATTACCGAAACAAGAACTTTATGTCAGAGTGGAAGCCCCAAAAGGAGAATTGGGAATTTTTCTGATAGGGGATCAGAGCGGGTTTCCTTGGAGATGGAAAATTCGACCACCAGGTTTTATCAATTTGCAAATTCTTCCTGAATTAGTTAAAAGAATGAAATTGGCTGATATTATGACAATACTAGGTAGTATAGATATCATTATGGGAGAAGTTGATCGTTGAAATGATAATTGATACAACAGAAGTACAAGCTATCCATTCTTTTGCTAGCTTAGAATCCTTAAACGAAGTCTATGGAATTATATGGGAGTTTGTTCCTATTTTGACTCTTGTATTGGGAATCACACTAAGCATACTAGTAATTGTATGGTTAGAAAGAGAAATATCCGCAGGTATACAACAACGCATTGGACCCGAATATGGAGGTCCTTTAGGAGTTCTTCAAGCTCTAGCGGATGGGACAAAACTACTTTTCAAAGAGAATCTTTTTCCATCTAGGGGGGATACTCATTTATTCAGTATTGGACCATCTATAGCAGTTATATCAACTCTCTTAAGCTATTCAGTAATTCCTTTTGGCTATCACTTTGTTTTAACCGATATAAATAGTGGTGTTTTTTTATGGATTGCCATTTCAAGTATTGCTCCCGTTGGACTTCTTATGTCAGGATATGGATCAAATAATAAATATTCCTTTTTAGGTGGTCTACGAGCTGCTGCTCAATCGATTAGTTATGAAATACCTTTAACTATTTGTATGTTAGCCATATCTCTACGTGCGACTCGTTGAAACAGAAATTTCTCGCTATTCTTTTTATATTTTATAAAGAAAGTTAAATGAATTGAATAGATATCTTCATTTTTTATTCATCAATTTGGTTCATGAACTAAATTGGATAGTTATATGAGTGAAAAAAAAAAAAAAAACAACTTCGAAATTTGCAGTAAAAAAATTGAGACTCATTTCCTAGGTACAAGAATAAAAAGGAAAACAGAAATAAACATAAAAAAAGAAGACCATTTGCCCCGAAATTGGTTGATTAGTCATCCTAACTTGAAGCGGGCTCAAAAAATCAAATTTATGGAGTTTTCACTATTATTTTATTTATAGGTATTTTCCATAGGTATTACCCTAATGCTAACAGGTGATTGAGCAAAAATGAGTGGATGGTTAGGAACACGAAGATACACAAAGGATTAGTAATAGAGATTTTTCAAATTATCGAAAAAACTATTTCGACAAAAAGTATATTAATCGGGGCTTTAAGTTCGTAGAAATGATCAGGCAGTGCTCCCCATGATTCCAATTCAGAGTATGCTCCTACCCAACAATTAAAGAACTGACTATCCGGAACGAAATAATCCTTTCCTTTTTTTTAACCCCCTTGTCGTTTCGTTTTTTCAGAAAGAAGAATAAGAACGAAAAAAAAAGAATCGAATTACAATAATTACAATAGAAAAAAAAGAAAAATACTTTTTTTTTATTCTTTTCTCCTATATGGATATTCATAGAGATAGAATTCGTGTCATAATTGGGTCTCGTAATAGAAAATGATAGTTTGAAATATCTATTTGGTATTTTAACAAGGAATTTTACAAAGAGTATTTTATTGAAGGATTAAAGTTATTACTCAAGAAAGAAAAATTGAAATTATTAAAGGTAAAGGATGAGATCAATTCCGAAGTAATTTTGTATTTTTAGTATTCTAACAGATAGAATTTCATTGCTCGAATTTTGGAACGTCGATAGATTTTATCTTATTTTGATCCGCTCTATTCTACAAATATATCAAAATAAATAATACAATCGATCTGTTCCTTAAATTTATTTTTGGACTTCGAGGAGCCGTATGAGGTAAGAATCTCATGTACGGTTCTGGAATAGCGATGCGAACAGTGATGTTATCACCGACTATGATTATCTAACAGTTCAAGTACAGTTGATATAGTTGAGGCACAAGCAAAATCTGGTTTTTGGGGGTGGAATTTGTGGCGTCAACCGATAGGATTTTTTCTTTTTTTTATTTCTTCTCTAGCAGAATGTGAAAGATTACCTTTTGATTTGCCAGAAGCAGAAGAAGAATTAGTAGCAGGTTATCAAACGGAATATTCGGGTATTAAATTTGGTTTATTTTATATTGCTTCCTATTTAAACTTATTAGTTTCTTCATTATTTGTAACAGTTCTTTACTTGGGCGGTTGGAATATCTGTATTCCGTATATATTTGTTCATGAGTTTTTTGAAATAAATAACATAAGCGGAGTCGTTGGACCAACAATTGGTATCTTTATTACATTGGTTAAAACTTATTTGTTCTTGTTCATTCCTATCACAACAAGATGGACTTTACCTAGACTACGAATGGACCAACTTTTAAATCTTGGATGGAAATTTCTTTTACCAATTTCCCTCGGTAATCTATTATTAACAACCTCTTTCCAACTCCTTTCACTATAAAAAAAAAAAAAAAATTAGAAAAATTCTAATATTAAATATTAATTATTAATTAATTAATAATAATAAAGAAAACTATAAGAAAAGAATATTATGATTTGTCTTCAACTCAAACAAGAGAAAAAAAATCAAATTATTCATAAAAATTTACGCTATGTTTCCCATGGTAACTGGGTTCATGAATTATGGGCAACAAACCATACGAACCACAAGGTACATTGGTCAAAGTTTCATGATTACCTTATCCCATGCAAATCGTTTACCTGTAACTATTCAATATCCTTATGAAAAATTAATTACATCGGAGCGTTTCCGCGGTCGAATCCATTTCGAATTTGATAAATGCATTGCTTGTGAAGTATGTGTTCGTGTATGCCCTATAGATCTGCCTGTTGTTGATTGGAAATTGGAAACTGACATTCGAAAGAAACGGTTGCTTAATTACAGTATTGATTTCGGAATCTGTATATTTTGCGGCAACTGTGTTGAGTATTGTCCAACAAATTGTTTATCAATGACGGAAGAATATGAGCTTTCTACTTATGATCGTCATGAATTGAATTATAATCAAATTGCTTTGGGTCGTTTACCAATATCAGTAGTTGACGATTATACGATTCGAACAATTTTAAATTCAACTAAAAAAAAAAAAATGGATAAATCACTTTGATTGATTTAAAAATACAATTATTAAACTAAAAAAAGGAAAGTTCCGTTTTGATCTAAAAATATAGAAGGGGTTTTCTTTCATTTTCTTAGTCAATGACTACAAAAATTCGAAATTCCAACTATTAATTTGATTGATGAGAAAATTGCATCGAAATTTAATTTGGATTGACAATCTATTAAGATATCTATAATTCTATCCAAAATTCTTTCGAGAATAAAATTTGAATGCCTTTTCCTTTTTCAAGAAATTCAAGAAAGAATGAAATTAGTTCAATAGTTGTAAATATAGTAATTATTTAGACCCCCTCGAATTTTAAATTAAGAAGCCTATAATAATAATTATATACCTATAATAAGAATTATATATAATAATATATATAATAATAATTATAATAATAAAATAAAAAATAATCAAAATATAAAATATAAAAAAGTTTTTCCTGGTCAAGTCAATAGTCAATAAGGTCATGAAAAAACAATTCAATTTTTTTATTTCTTATTTTACGTGCAATGGATTCACCTGGACTAATACATGATTTTCTTTTAGTCTTTCTGGGATTAGGTCTTATATTAGGAGGTTTAGGGGTAGTATTATTTACCAACCCAATTTATTCTGCCTTTTCATTAGGATTCGTTCTTGTTTGTATATCTTTAGTTTATATTTTATCAAACTCTCATTTTGTAGCTGCTGCGCAGCTCCTTATTTATGTGGGAGCTATAAATGTTTTAATTATATTTGCCGTAATGTTCATGAATGGTTCAGAATATTACAAAGATTTGAATCTTTGGACTGTTGGAAATGGGGTTACTTCCTTAATTTGTACAAGTATTTTTGTTTCACTAATTACTATTATTCCCGATACGTCATGGTACGGAATTATTTGGACTACAACAAAAAATCAGATTATAGAACAAGATTTGATAAGTAATGGTCAACAAATTGGAATTCATTTAGCAACAGATTTTTTTCTTCCATTTGAATTCATTTCAATAATTCTTTTAGTTGCTTTGATAGGTGCGATTGCTGTGGCTCGTCAGTAAGAAATTTTTCGAATTAATAATCGAAATCAAAATTAAAACTGTTTTCTATGTTATCAAATCTCTTTTCCTTCAATTTTATTTAAAGATTATTTATAAAGATTATTTATGTATAAATGTATAAATTCTTTTATTTGATCTATTATCCATATATTTATTTGTTCAGTACTTATGATATTCTTAATTCGAGTCAATCTCAGGTGGAATTGTTGTTCATATTGAAATAAATCGAAATTGAAAAATTGATAAGGAGTTGGTCAATGATGCTCGAGCATGTACTTATTTTGAGTGCCTTTTTATTTTCTATCGGTATTTATGGATTAATCACGAGTCGAAATATGGTTAGAGCCCTTATGTGTCTTGAACTTATACTGAATGCTGTTAATATAAATTTCGTAACATTTTCTGATTTTTTTGATAGTCGTCAACTAAAAGGAAATATTTTTTCAATTTTTGTTATAGCTATCGCAGCCGCTGAAGCAGCTATTGGACCGGCTATTGTTTCGTCAATTTATCGTAACAGAAAATCCACCTGTATCAATCAATCGAATTTGTTGAATAAGTAGTATTAATTGTTATAGAATATAATTTTCATATTTATTAATTTGAGTTGGTATGTATGATATCTAAGTTGTCTGATCATGTTTGTGAAAACGTAAGAAATTAAAATATCTTGGCTCTATCTCAGAAGTTGATCCAGAATTGATAAAATTTCTGGTAAATCATTGATTCGTCTGGTTTCTAAATATATGCTGATTCATTTAGAAATTTACTAGATTGAAATTTTATGACGTTAAAAAAATTTTTAATCCAATGTCACATTCAGTAAAAATTTATGATACATGTATAGGGTGTACTCAATGTGTCCGAGCCTGTCCCACGGATGTATTAGAAATGATACCTTGGGATGGGTGTAAATCAAAACAAATTGCTTCCGCTCCAAGAACAGAGGATTGTGTCGGTTGTAAAAGATGTGAATCCGCTTGTCCAACAGATTTCTTGAGTGTTCGAGTTTATTTATGGCATGAAACAACTCGAAGCATGGGTCTAGCTTATTGATAGTTTCCAGAAAACCCCACTTGAATACATTTGCTTTTTTGTTTACCGACAAAAACCCGTACTCGAAAAAATATTTTCTAGCACGGGTTTTTCCAGTCTAAGCGTATCTTGTCTTTACCACGAATTCTTTTCCTTGGTTAACAATATTTGTAGTTTTACCGATAGCGGCGGGTTTATTAATTTTCTTTTTCCCTCATAGAGGAAATAAGGTAATTAGGTGGTATACTTTATATATATGTATAGTAGAGCTCCTTTTAATAACTTATGCGTTCTCTTATTATTTTCAATTTGAGGACCCATTAATCCAATTAGCAGAAGATTATAAATGGATCCCGTTTTTTGATTTGTACTGGAGATTGGGAATAGATGGATTTTCTTTAGGACCTATTTTACTGACAGGATTTATCACCACTTTAGCGACTTTAGCGGCTTGGCCGATTACTCGGGATTCTCAATTATTCAATTTTCTGATGTTGGCAATGTATAGTGCTCAAATAGGATTATTTTCATCTCAAGATCTTTTACTTTTTTTTATCATGTGGGAGTTAGAATTACTTCCCGTCTATCTACTTCTTTCCATGTGGGGGGGAAAGAAACGTCTGTATTCAGCTACAAAGTTTATTTTGTATACTGCAAGCGGTTCGGTTTTTTTATTAATGGGAACTTTAGGTATCGCTTTATATGGTTCTAATGAACCAACATTTAATTTTGAAACATCAGCCAATCAATCATATCCTGTGGGACTAGAAATATTTTTCTATATTGGATTTCTTATTGCTTTTGCTGTCAAATCACCGATTATACCCTTACATACATGGTTACCAGACACTCATGGGGAAGCACATTACAGTACTTGTATGCTTCTAGCCGGAATCCTATTAAAAATGGGGGCGTATGGATTGATTCGAATCAATATGGAATTATTACCTCATGCTCATTCTATCTTCTCCCCCTGGTTGATAATAATAGGCGTAATGCAACTAATCTATGCAGCTTCAACATCTCCTGGTCAACGAAATTTAAAAAAAAGAATAGCCTATTCTTCTGTATCTCATATGGGTTTCATAATTATAGGAATTTGCTCTATAAGTGATATGGGACTCAATGGAGCTATTTTACAAATTCTATCCCATGGATTTATTGGTGCTGCACTCTTTTTCTTGGCAGGAACTGGTTATGATAGAATACGTCGTCTTTATCTTGACGAAATGGGCGGAATGGCTCCCTTAATGCCAAAACTATTCACGACCTTCAGTATTTTATCACTAGCTTCCCTTGCATTACCGGGCATGAGTGGTTTTTTTGCGGAATTGATAGTCTTTTTTGGACTAATTAGTGGCCAAAAATACCTTTTAACGACAAAAATATTAATTACTATCGTAATGGCAGTTGGAATGATATTAACTCCTATTTATTTATTATCTATGTTACGACAGATGTTCTATGGATACAAACTGTTTAATGCTCAAAACTCTTATTTTTTTGATTCTGGACCTCGGGAATTATTTGTTTCGATCTCTATCCTTCTGCCTGTAATAAGTATTGGTATTTATCCGGATTTCGTTTTCTCATTATCAATTGACAGAGTCGAAGCTATTCTATCTAATTATTTTTATAGATAGTTTTTCTAAAAAAAAAAATCCTATGATTTTTGATTTTCAAAAATTCAAAATTATTAGGTTACACAATGAAAAAACTTCTTTTTGACTCTCTTAAATCTTGAATTTTAATTCAAAAAAAATGAATTCTAAGCAAAAATTTTTGGCATTTGTGAGAACTTTTTGAATTACCATACTAGTTGATTCAAAAAGTTCTCAACAGCTTACCTGAAGCTTTTTGTCTCTATATTTTGCTGTCCTAGAGAGTTGCATTCGTCAGACTCTTTCTTCAAGTGGTAATTGTTAATGTAAATGAACCATAACTATGTAGTCCTATTCCTAATAAATTCACTCCAAAATAGCATATCCAAATTATAAGAAAACCGCTAGAAGCGACAATTGCCGAATTTAAACCCTCAAAATTTTTATTTGTTCGAGTATGAAAAAAAATCGCGAATATGGTCCATGTAATAAACGCCCAAGTTTCCTTTGGGTCCCAATTCCAATATGATCCCCATGCTTCATTAGCCCAGACTGCTCCCGAAAGAATACCTATAGTTAAAAAAAAAAATCCTATACTTATAATCCGATAACTCCAGTCATCTAATTGTTGAATCAATTGAAACCTATAATAATTCTTAGACGAAAGAACGGAAATATTTCTTAAAACATTTTTTCGGTTCGTTATATATTGTATCTCATTAAAGTAAAATGAATCGGGTAATAAATTATTGCTTTTATCAAAAATTCTTATGATTTTTTGAAATCTGATGACTAGAAATGCTACTGATAATAATGATCCACACAAAAGAGCTGCATAGCCCAATATCATCATACTTACGTGCATCATTAACCACTGGGATTGAAGAGCGGGCACTAACATTTCTGATTGATGCATGCCTTTTAAAAGACCTGAAGTGGCAAACCCTTGAGTAAAAAGAGTACTTGGCGCGGTTATTGCGCTTAAATAATTTTTATATTTTTTAAAATACGGAACTATATGAATAGCAGAAAATGCCCATGAAAGAAAGATTAATGATTCATATAAATCACTTAATGGTAAATGTCCACCAAAAAACCAACGAGTAACTAATAATCCTGTTATACAGAAAACAGTAGTTATCATGCCTTTTTCTGACGAATCATAGAGTTCTACGAATTCATGGACCAATAAGGTTATCAAATGAATTGTAATTACAATTGACACGACTGAAAAAGATATATGAGTTAATATATGCTCTAAAGCCGAAACTATCATAAAGTAAAAAATAAAATAAAAAAGTTATGGGGGTTCCTCTTTTCGTATATATAATTGAAATTAGGAAGTAAAGTCATTATAGGATATATTGTATCCTTTTGAAAATTACAGGATCTAATACCGCTACTCGGACTCGAACCGAGATGCTCTAGCACTGCTTCCTAAGAGCAGCGTGTCTACCAATTTCACCATAGCGGCTTGCTTGAAATTATAATAATCACTTTTTATTTAATCGTCGAGCTTTGAGGCAATACTTTACTTTTTACGAAATATTCAAATTCATGACGAAATTTTTATTTAAGAATAAAAACAAATCAAATTTTATGAATTCCAATTCAAATATTTATTACATTCAATAGATTTCTCGAAATATTTTATTGCTTAGTTTTTTATTGTGGAAAGAGTTTGAGTTAGGATTTCGAAACATCATTAGATATTCTATCATATAACAACCAAATTTCTAGTTCTGCTACGTACTTAAAAAAAAATTGTCTTTACTTTATCCGAAAGCTTCTTTTTTTTTTTTAATAGATTTTTACTATTCGCTTCCTTACTCTATATATTAAATCTGAAAATTATACTCTTTTCATCAAAAAAGCCTATCCGACTTATTTCTATCTTTTTTCATCATATTAAATATATAAAAAAATACATCAATAAAGTTTAAGAACCTAAATTTTTTTTATCCTGAAATTGTTAGTTAGCCGAATATTTTAGAATTATATTTAAAAACCTTTAACTTTTTTTTCGTATAATTTGTCAAACTCAACGAAAAAGTATATCTAATTCAAATTGAATTTGAAAATACAAATGAGACTATTAATTAATTTGTTAAAAAAAAAAAAAAATTGAATAATTCTTTACTTTATACCTATGGAAAATATAAAAGAAAAGTGTCAAATATAACAGTCTTTTTTCGAAACATAATGAAAAAAAATAACTCCATTTCAAAAGGTACTAGTTAATGGTTGTGAAATGGTTCTGACTAAATAAACAAATAAAATAATTATTTTATTGAATCCAGTAAGGATCTGCTAACATTATTCGTGCTTCTGTTAAAATTAGCTTTTTTTATTATTACTATCACTATCAAAATTTAATAAACCACTTTTTTTAGAATTCTTTAACCTTTCTCTATGTAGATAAAAATTTTGAATTAAAAATAAAAAATTTTAAGTAATTGTTTGAATAATAATGGCTTTCTAGTTAGTTAGAATAAGTATTTTTTTATTTTCAGTAGTATCTTTATTTGACGAATTCGAACTTTTTTATTTTAATATGTGAATTTTTTTTTTTAATTGATAATAATTAAAAATAGAAATAGAAAATTGGATTTCATTTTTATATACTTTGTATTTTTTCTTTTTCATTTATTTTCTTTATTGACTGATTTAAAATAAAAAGATATAAGAGCTGATAAATCAGAAACACGAAATAATTAATTAGTAATTAAAAAAGTTTTTGTTATGGAACATATATATCAATATTCATGGATCATACCTTTCCTTACATTCCCAGTCCCTATGTTAATAGGAACAGGACTTCTCCTTTTTCCGGTGACAACAAAAAAACTTCGTCGTATGTGGGCTTTTCCAAGTGTTTTATTGTTAAGTATAGTTATGATTTTTTCACTCGATCTGTCTATTCAGCAAATAAATAGCAGTTTTATTTATCAACATATATGGTCATGGACCATCAATAATGATTTTTCTTTAGAGTTCGGACACTTGATTGACCCACTTACTTCTATTTTGTTAATATTAATTATTACAGTTGGAATTATGGTTCTTTTTTATAGTGATAATTATATGTCTCATGATCAAAGCTATTTGAGATTTTTTGCTTATATGAGTTTTTTCAATACTTCAATGTTGGGATTAGTTAGTAGTTCTAATTTGCTACAAATTTATATTTTTTGGGAATTAGTTGGAATGTGTTCTTATCTTTTAATAGGTTTTTGGTTCACACGACCTAGTGCATCGAATGCTTGTCAAAAAGCATTTGTAACTAATCGTGTAGGGGATTTTGGTTTATTATTAGGAATTATTGGTCTTTATTGGATAACGGGCAGCTTCGAATTTCGAGATTTGTTCAAAATAGTCACTAACTTGATTTCTAATAATCAAGT